GAAATGATAGAACGGAAAATTTTTTTGTACACGACAGAAAAACTATCCCCTGAGGGCCCGTATAATTATTGGGTTTATACCAATGAACAAAAAAAGTACAACATGAATAATGAATTACTAAGTCGAATAAAAGTTCTAGAAAAAGAAAAGAGATCTCTTGTTATCGATATGCTCGAAAAAAGGACCAGATTGTACAATGATGAAAATGAACAAAAATGCTTGCACAAAACATATGATCCTCTTTTGAATGGATCATATCGCGGAACAATAAAAAAATTATATTCAAAGAATGATTTAATCAGCAATAGAAATAGAACAACGGAAGATGCCATAGAAACGTTTTGGATAAACAAGATTCATGATATACTTTATATATATAATGATTCCCAAAAATTTGAACATCAAAAAAATTTACTTGATGGGGAATCAGTATTGAATTTTATTGGAAATTCTTTATACTCAATATCAATAGAGAAATTTTCTTTTGAATCCACACACAGTTTTAATTTGAAAAAATTTTCTTTGTTGTCTTTATTAGCAGAACAAAAAACGATTGATTTAGAAAGTCAAGCAAAACTTTTCAAATTTCGAATTGATGGAATTACAACTGATCTCAATGATGAAACGACAATTAGAAATAAATCTATTGGAATAGAAGAAATTTTGAAAAGGGTTCCTCGATGGTCATATAAATTGACCAATGGTTTAGAAGAAGAGGACGAAAATGAAGAAGAATCAACGGTAGATCCCGGACTTCGTTCAAGAAAAGCCAAACGTGTGGTAATTTATACTGATAACGATCAAAATACCAATTCTATTACTACTAATAATAGTATTAGTAATAATGATGAAGTGGAAGAAGTAGCTTTGATACGTTACTCACAACAATCTGATTTTCGTCGGGATATAATCAAAGGATCCATGCGTGCTCAAAGACGTAAAACAGTTACTTGGGAAATGTTTCAAGCAAATACGCATTCTGCACTTTTTTTGGATCGAATAGATAAAACATTTTTTTTCTCTTTTTTTGATATATCTGAAATGAGAAATAGAATTTTTAGGAATTGGCTGAGAAGAGAACCAGAATTGAGAATTTCCGAATGTGAAGAAGAGACAAAAGAAAAGGGGAAAAAATACAAGGAAAAGAAAGAGGAAAATAAACGGATACGGATAGCAATATCCGAAACTTGGGATACCATTATATTTGCTCAAGCAATAAGGGGTTCAATGTTAATAACGCAATCTTTTCTTAGAAAATACATTATATTGCCCTCATTGATAATAGCTAAAAATATCGGTCGTATATTATTATTCCAATTCCCCGAGTGGGACGAGGATTTGAAAGAATGGAATAGGGAAATGCATGTTAAATGCACCTATAATGGTGTTCAATTATCAGAAACAGAATTTCCAAAGGATTGGTTAACAGACGGTATTCAGATAAAGATTCTATTTCCTTTCTGTCTGAAACCTTGGCGAAAGCCTAAGGTACGATCTAATCTAACGAAAAAAAAAAGAAAAAAAGAAAATTTTTGTTTTTTAACAATCTGGGGAATGGAAGCAGAGCTTCCCTTCGGTTCTCCCCGAAAACAATCTTCTTTTTTTGAACCTATTTATAAGGAACTCGAAAAAAAAATTCGAAAAGTAAAAAAGAAATTATTTCGAGTTTTAAGAGTTTTCAAAGAAAGAAAAAAATGGTTTCTGAAAGTTAAGAAAGAAAAAACGGGATGGATCCTCCCAATAGTTCTAATTCGAAAACAAATAATGAAAGAATTTGAAAAAGTAAACCCAATTTTCTTATTTAAATTGAGTAAAGTGAAAGTATATGAACCACATGAAAAGAAAAAAAATGACAAAACTCCTAATAAGATTACTCGTGAATCGAGTATTCAAATTCGATCTATGAATTGGACAAGTTATTCACTCATAGACATAGAAAAAAAAATGAAAGATCTTGCCGATAGGACACTCACAACAAGGAATCAAATAGAACAAATCACAAAAGACAATAAAAAAATAGCTATAATTTGTGATGGTAAAAGATTGGAATCGTGTAAAAATATTTTTCAGATACTCAAAAGACAATACATTCGATTATTACGTAAATCAGATTATTTTATGAAATCTTTCATCGAAAAAATATACATAAATATCTTCCATATTTTCAGTATCAATATACAACTTTTCTTTGAATCAAAAAAAAAAAATTTGAATAAATCTACCATTTACAACGATGAAACAAATCAAAATACAATGAACTTTATTTCGACTCTAAAAAAGTCCTTTTCTAATAGTATTAATAGTACTACTCTTATTACTGAAATTAGTAATAATTCAAATATTTATTACAACTTATCCTCCTTGTCTCAAGCATATGTATTTTACATATTGTCACAAACCCAATTATTTAACAAGTATCACTTGAGATCTGTACTTCACTATGACAGAACTTATCCATTTCTTAGGGATACAATTAAGAATTCTTGTATGACACAAGGAATATTTGATACCAAATCAAAGTACAAGAAAATTCATAAGTCTGAAATAAATGAATGGAAAAACTGGTTAAGGGATCATTATCAATACAAATTATCTCAGACGAAATGGTTTCGATTAGTACCCCAAAAATGGGTAAATAAAGTCAATAAACATTATATAATTCAAAATAAAGATAAAGACTCAATAAAATTGGATTCATATAAAAAAGAAAAAGACCAATTAATTCATTACATGAAACAAAATCATAATTATGATGCAGTGGATTCATTAACGAGTCAAAAAGAAAAATTGAAAAAACACTACAGATATGATCTTTTATCACATGAATATATGAATTATGGGAATAGAGAGGACTCATATATTTATGAATCTACATTACAAGTAAATGGGAACCAAGAAATTCCATATAATTTATACACAACGAAAGCCGAATCATATTATATATTAATAACTATAATTATTAATGATTACCTAGAGGAAGGATATATTGTTGATATGGACCAAAATATGAATAGAAAATATTTTGATTCTAGAATTCTTTGTTTTCCTATTAGAAAAAATATTGATATTGAAGCTTGGATCAATGCGCATATCGACACCAAGATTAATAAAAATCTTAAGACTGAAACTAATAATTATCAAAAACTTGCAAAAAAAAAACAAAAACTTTTTGTTTTTGATTGGATAGGAATGAATGAAGAAAGATTATATCATAAGATATCAAATCCAGAACCTTGGTTCTTCCCAGAATTTGGGCTACTTTTTAATGCGTATAAAATTAAACCACAGATCATACCAATTCAATTACTTTTTTTTAATTTTTATTTCTATGAAAATCTTAGTCAATCTAATAACATTAACTTAAATCAAAAAAAGAATCCTCATATATCATCTAATCAAAAAGAATATCTTGAATTTGAAAATTTCAACCAAGAAAAAAATGAACAACAAGGCCAAGGAGATCTTAGATCAGATCTACAAAAACAAAAAAAAAAAAAAGATGTTGAAGAGAATCATACGAAATTAGAAATTAAAAAACATAAAAAGAAAAAACAATCCAAAAGCAATAAGGAAGCAGAACTCTATTTTTTCTTGAAAAAATATTTCCTTTTTCAATTAAGATGGGATGACTCCTTGAATCAAAGAATGATCGATAATATCAAGGTATATTGTCTCCTACTTAGACTAATAAATACAAAGGAAATTGTTATATCCTCGATTCAAAGAGGAGAGATGTGTCTGGATGTGATGTTGATTCAAAAGGATCTAGCTCTTACAGAACTAATAAAAAAAGGAATATTGATTATCGAACCAATTCGTCTATTTCTAGAAAGGGGTGTAAAATTGATTATATATCAAACCATAGGTATTTCATTGATCAATAAGAACCAAACTAATGGAAAATACCTAAAAAAAAGATATGTTGATAAGAAAAGTTTCGATAGATACATTGGACGATATAACAATATGTTTGCGAATGGAGACAAAAATCATTATGATTTTTTTGTTCCTGAAAATATTCTATCTCCTAGACGTCGTAGAGAATTAAGAATTCTAATTTGTTTCAATTCTTGTAATTGGAATGTTGTGGATAGAAATCCAGCATTTTGCAATGAAAACAAGATAAAAAACTACAGACAATTTTTGAATAAGCATCTTAATACAGATACAAATAAATTCACTAAATTCAAATTATTTCTTTGGCCCAATTACCGATTAGAAGATTTAGCTTGTATGAATCGTTATTGGTTTGATACCAATAATGGCAGTCGATTCAGTATGTCAAGGATACATATGTATCCGCGATTCAGAATTATCTAATGATATATTTCCTATCTAATCAGATAATATGCGAGATATCTAGTAGATAAAAGCCAAAAAAATATACATATATCCTGTTACATTCTAATACATGTACATGATACTTGATTTAATAGCGTATTCATATCCATTCAACTGGATCTAGGAGGAAATCCGCAGAATATTTTATATATATATATACAAAGAAATCATTCTCTTTCGTGAATGCAAAAATACCCTTTTCTATTTTCTATCTAATCAAATTTTCAATTCGATTTGGGTGAAGTCAAAAAGTGGTATATGAATAAATCCAAATTTTTATCTGGTAGAGACAAAAATTACTGGCATAATAATTTATTATTTTTCCCGATCGGTAAAATCCACAAAAAAGAAAGAAAAAGATGAAAAAAAAAATTTATGATCAAAAATTCATTCATCTCAATTATTCCACAAGAAGAAAAAGAGAAAAAAAAGGGATCTGTTGAATTTCAAGTATTCAGTTTCACCAATAAGATACGTAGACTTACTTCCCATTTAGAATTGCACAAAAAAGATTTTTTATCGCAAAGAGGTCTACGAAAAATTCTGGGAAAACGTCAACGACTGCTGACTTATTTGTCAAAGAAAAATGGAGTACGTTATAAGAAATTAATTGGTCAGTTGGATATTCGGGAACCAAAAATTCATTAATTTAAAAATTTCAAGATTCGTTTTGAATTTATTATTAGTTATGAGATTTTTCCTTTTAATGAACCTTGTTTTGAGAAATTTAGGAAATAATGAATCGGGGAAGAAAAAATATGACTGTACCAGATACAAGAAAGGGTTTGATGATAGTCAATATGGGTCCTCACCACCCATCAATGCATGGTGTTCTTCGACTGATCGTTACTCTCGAGGGTGAAGATGTTATTGACTGTGAACCCATATTGGGCTATTTACACAGAGGAATGGAAAAAATAGCAGAAAACCGAACAATTATACAATATCTGCCTTATGTAACACGTTGGGATTATTTAGCTACTATGTTCACAGAGGCAATAACGGTAAATGCGCCAGAACAGTTGGGAAATGTTCAAGTACCTCAAAGAGCGAGTTATATAAGAGTAATTATGCTAGAACTGAGTCGTATAGCTTCTCATTTGTTATGGCTTGGACCTTTTATGGCGGATATTGGTGCACAGACTCCCTTTTTCTATATTTTCAGAGAGAGGGAATTACTATATGATTTATTCGAAGCTTCTACAGGTATGCGAATGATGCATAATTATTTCCGTATCGGAGGAGTAGCTGCTGATCTACCTTATGGATGGATAGATAAATGTTTGGATTTCTGCGATTATTTTTTAACCAGAGTTGATGAATATGAAAAACTTATTACGCGGAATCCCATTTTTTTGGACCGAGTTGAAGGAGTGGGCATTATTGGTGGGGAGGAAGCAATAAATTGGGGCTTATCAGGACCCATGTTACGAGCTTCTGGAATACCATGGGATCTTCGTAAAGTTGATCATTATGAGTGTTACAATGAATTCGATTGGGAAGTCCAATGGCAAAAAGAAGGAGATTCATTAGCTCGTTATTTAGTACGAATAGGTGAAATGACGGAGTCCATAAAAATTATTCAACAGGCTATAGAAGGGATTCCGGGGGGGCCCTATGAGAATTTGGAAGTCCGACGCTTTGATTTTGATAGAGCAAAAAATTCTGAATGGAATGATTTGGAATATGGATTCATTAGTAAAAAACCTTCACCCAATTTTGAATTGTCGAAACAAGAACTTTATATGAGAGTAGAAGCCCCAAAAGGAGAATTAGGAATTTATATGATAGGAGATAATAGTGTTTTCCCTTGGAGATGGAAAATTCGTCCACCCGGTTTCATCAATTTGCAAATTCTTCCCCAATTAGTTAAAAGAATGAAATTGGCTGATATTATGACGATATTAGGTAGTATAGATATCATTATGGGAGAAGTTGATCGTTGAAATGATAATTGATATGACAGAAGTGCAAGCTATCAATTCTTTTTCTAGTTCGGAATCCGTAAAAGAAGTCTATGGACTCATATCGCTGTTTATCCCCATTTTGTCCCTTATATTAGGAATCATAATAGGGGTACTAGTAATTGTGTGGTTAGAAAGAGAAATATCCGCAGCGATACAACAACGTATTGGGCCTGAATATGCTGGTCCATTGGGAATTCTCCAAGCTATAGCGGATGGGACCAAACTACTTTTTAAAGAGGATCTTTTCCCATCTAGAGGTAATATTCGTTTGTTTAGTGTTGGACCGTCTCTAGCGGTTATATCGATTCTACTAAGTTATTTAGTAATGCCCTTCGGGTATCGTCTTGTTTTAGCCGATCTCAGTATCGGTGTTTTTTTATGGATCGCCATTTCAAGTATTGCCCCTATTGGGCTTCTTATGTCAGGATATGGCTCGAATAATAAATATTCCTTTTCGGGTGGTCTACGGGCTGCTGCTCAATCTATTAGTTATGAAATACCATTAACTCTATGTGTGTTATCAATATCTCTACGTGCGATTCGTTGGAACATGAACCTTTTCCTTCTCTACTCGAAATAAAGAAAAGAGCTTGAACGTATTGAATAGATATTCCCTTTTTATTTATCATTCGGATTGATGAGTTAAACCAGATAGTTATATGAGTGAAAGAAAACAGCCTCTAAATTCGCAGTAAGAAGATAAAATCTCATTCCCTATGTACAAGAATAAAATGGAAGTAAACATAAGATAAGCAGTGTAAACAGTTTACCCCAAGATTAGATTCTTTGATTAGTTATCATATCTTGAAGCGGGCACAAAAGATCAACTGTATGGAGTTTCCACTATGTATTACCATACCTGGGATCAATCAAAAATAGTGGACGGTTAGAAACACTAAGGTACACAAAAGATTAGTAATGGAGATAGTCTTAGGTAGGAAAAAAGAGGTATTTCCACATAAAAAGAATCATAAGAAGGGCTTTAAGTTGGTAGAAATGATCAAGCAGTACTCCCTCACAATTCCGATCTAGAGTATGCTCCTATTCACTGATTAAGGGAATGACTATCAAGAACGAATTAATCCTTTTTTCGAAGTAGCTTCTTCTCAGAAAGAAGAACAGGAACAAAAGAAATGGAATACATACAATAATACAGACAATAAAAATATATATAGATAGAATAAGAAAAATGAAGAAAAAAAAAATATTTATTTTTTTTCTTCTATCCATACATATGGAATTCTTATCATGATTCATGAAAAATGAACTAGTCTCTAATTCTTTAATATCTATTGACATAACAAGTATTTTATTAAAGGATTAAGTTATTACTGAAACAAGGATAAATTTGAATTCTAAAGGATGAGAATGAGATCAATTCGGAAGTGTTTTTTCTTATTCTAGCAGACGGAATTTCATTGGTCTAATTTGGGATTATGTGATGTATCTTTATTCTTCTATTTACCTACAAAGATGTTGACGGAATCGGTCCTTACATTTATTTGTAACCATAGAGGAGCCGTATGAAGCTGAGGTCTCATGTACGGTTTTGGAATAGCGATAGGAACAGTGAGTGATGCTATTATCGACTATGATTATCTAACAGTTTAAGTACAGTTGATATAGTTGAGGCGCAGTCAAAATATGGTTTTTGGGGGTGGAATCTATGGCGTCAACCTATAGGATTTATAGTTTTTCTAATTTCTTCTCTAGCAGAATGTGAGAGATTACCTTTTGATTTACCAGAAGCAGAAGAGGAATTAGTAGCAGGTTATCAAACCGAATATTCAGGTATCAAATACGGTTTATTTTACGTTGCTTCTTACCTAAATTTATTAGTTTCTTCATTATTTGTAACAGTTCTTTACTTAGGTGGGTGGAATTTATTTATTCCATACATATTCATTCCCGAGCTTTTCGTAAAAAAGAAAATGGTTGTAGTCTTTGGAATGACAATTGGTATCTTTATTACATTAGTTAAAGCTTATTTGTTTCTGTTCATTTCTATCACAACAAGATGGACTTTACCTAGGATGAGAATGGACCAGCTATTAAATCTTGGATGGAAATTTCTTTTACCTATCTCTTTAGGTAATCTATTATTGACAACTTCTTTTCAACTTGTTTCACTATAAATAATAGAATATGATAACGATATTCTAGATTCCTAACCTTTCTCAAACAAGAAAAAGAAACATCACTTTATTCATGGATATCTACAATATGTTCCCTATGGTGACTGGGTTCATAAATTACGGTCAACAAACAATACGAGCTGCAAGGTACATTGGTCAAAGTTTTATAATTACCCTATCTCACACAAATCGTTTACCTGTAACTATTCAATATCCTTATGAAAAATCAATCGCATCAGAGCGATTCCGTGGTCGAATTCACTTTGAATTTGATAAATGTATTGCTTGTGAAGTATGTGTTCGTGTATGTCCAATAGATCTACCCGTTGTTGATTGGAGATTAGAAAAAAATATAAAAAAAAAACAATTGCTTAATTACAGTATTGATTTTGGATTCTGTATATTTTGTGGTAACTGTGTCGAGTATTGTCCAACAAACTGTTTATCAATGACTGAAGAATATGAACTTTCCACTTATGATCGTCACGAATTGAATTATAATCAAATTGCTTTGGGGCGATTACCGATGTCAGTAATCGGAGATTACACAATTCAAACAGTTCTGAATTGGACTCAAATCAAAATAGACAAGAATAAACTACCTGATTCGAGAACGATTACCAATTACTAAGATTTTGTTTTAATATAGAACTTTTTTTTCATTTTGGTTGATTAGTAACTCTTAATACTAACTATAATATAACCATTTAGTATTGAGAATTATTGTTTGATTTAAGCCTGAAAATACATTTTCCCCATAATTTATTTCGGAATAAACAATTTGAATTACTCTTTTTCGAATAAAAATAGGAATAAGATTAAATTCAATTAGAAACATTTCATATACAAGAAAAAATAGAGTAACCCTTTTTCTGAATCATTCAGTAAGGTCATGAAATATTTCGACTTATTTATCTCTTATTTTATACATAATGGATTTACTTGCACCAATACATGATATTCTTGTAATATTTCTGGGATCAGTTCTTATATTAGGGGGTTTGGGAGTAGTATTACTTACCAATCTAATTTATTCTGCCTTTTCATTGGGATGGGTTCTTTTTTGTATATCCTTATTCTATATTTCATCAAACTCCTATTTTGTAGCTGCTGCGCAGCTCCTTATTTATGTGGGAGCCATAAATGTCTTAATTATATTTGCTGTAATGTTCATAAGTGGTTCAGAATATTCTAATGATTCCCATCTTTGGACCGTTGGGGATGGGGTCACTTCAGTGGTTTGTACAAGTATTTTTTTTTCACTAATTACTACTATCCCAGATACATCATGGTACGGGATTATTTGGACTACAAGATCAAACCAAATTATAGAACAGGACCTAATAAGTAATGTTCAACAAATTGGGATTCATTTATCAACAAATTTTTATCTTCCGTTTGAACTTATTTCAATAATTCTTTTAATTTCTTTAATAGGTGCAATTACTATGGCTCGTCAATAATAAATACTTAGAATTTCAAATTCTAAATCAAATAAAAAATAGAAAGGTTTTCGTTAAATCTATTGCCAATACCCTCTTTTCTTTTGTAATTGTTCTATTTTAGTCAAGTGAATCAGTTGAATTGTTGTTCATATTGAAATTTGATGAGGAATTAGTCAATGATGTTCGAACATGTACTAGTTTTGAGTGTATATTTATTTTCTATCGGTATCTATGGATTGATTACAAGTCGAAACATGGTTAGAGCACTTATGTGTCTTGATCTTATACTAAATTCGGTTAATATTAATCTCGTAACATTTTCTGATTTATTTGATAGTCGACAATTAAAAGGAGATATTTTCTCAATCTTTGTTATAGCTGTTGCAGCTGCTGAAGCAGCTATTGGTCTAGCTATTGTTTCGTCGATCTACCGTAACAGAAAATCAACTCGTATCAATCAATCCAACTTGTTGAATAATTAGTAGCAATAATCATAAATAATCATATAAATAAAGACAAAGACATATTAAGACATAATATATAATATTTATTGTATAATTTAGAATTTATCTATATAATATATTCATATTGATCTGATTGACCAATTTGAATTCGCATGTGCTATGACCACGTTTGTGAAAAGTCAGAATTTCTTAGCCCTTTCCTATGAACAGATTTAGAAATATTAATCCATCTTTAGATGGATTAATAAAATTTGATAAACCACTGATTCGTCTGGTGTTTATAATATTATAATATAATATAAATATATGATTCATTTACTATGGATTTTACCAGACCAGATCGAAAAGTTTTATGTTCAAAACTGGAATTTGTAGACCCAATGTCGCATTCAGTAAAAATTTATGATACATGTATAGGGTGTACTCAATGTGTACGAGCCTGTCCCACAGATGTATTGGAAATGATACCTTGGAATGGATGTAAAGCTAAACAAATTGCTTCTGCGCCAAGAACCGAGGACTGTGTAGGTTGTAAGAGATGTGAATCTGCTTGCCCAACAAATTTTTTGAGTGTTCGTGTTTATTTATGGCATGAAACAACTCGGAGCATGGGTCTATCTTATTGATACGTTACAAAAAACTCCACTTGAATCATTTGATTCCTTTTTACCGACAAAAACCCGTACTCGATAAAATATATTATTCCGAGCACGGGTTTTTCTGGTCAAAACGTATCTTGTCTTTATCACGAGTTATTTTCCTTGGTTAACAATAATTGTCGTTTTGCCAATATTTGCAGCTTCTTCAATTTTTTTTCTCCCCCATAAAGGGAATAAGGTCTTTCGGTGGTATACTAGTTGTATTTGTTTAATGGAACTCCTCCTAACAACCTATGTATTCTGTTATCATTTCCAATTGGATGATCAATTAATCCAATTGGAGGAGGATTTTAAATGTATAAATATTTTTGATTTTCACTGGAGACTGGGAATCGACGGACTTTCCATAGGACCCATTTTACTAACAGGATTTATCACTACTTTGGCAACTTTAGCGGCTTGGCCAGTTACTCGAAATTCGCGATTGTTCTATTTACTAATGTTAGTAATGTATAGTGGTCAAATAGGATTATTTTCTTCTCGAGACCTTTTACTTTTTTTCATCATGTGGGAGTTAGAATTAATTCCTGTTTACTTACTTCTATCTATGTGGGGAGGAAAGAAACGTTTGTATTCGGCTACAAAGTTTATTTTGTACACTGCAGGGGGTTCTGTTTTTCTCTTAATAGGAGTTTTAGGTATGGGTTTATATGGTTCCAATGAACCAACATTAGATTTTGAAAGATTAGCTAATCAATCATATCCTGTAGCATTGGAAATAATATTCTATTTTGGTTTCCTTATTGCTTATGCTGTCAAATCGCCGATTATACCCCTGCATACATGGTTACCAGATACCCATGGAGAAGCACATTACAGTACATGTATGCTTCTAGCTGGAATCTTATTAAAAATGGGAGCATATGGATTGATTCGAATTAATATGGAATTATTACCCCATGCTCATTCTCTATTTTCTCCCTGGTTGGTGATAGTTGGAACGATACAAATAATCTATGCAGCTTCAACCTCTTTCGGTCAACGCAATTTAAAAAAGAGAATAGCCTGCTCCTCCGTATCTCACATGGGTTTCATAATTATAGGAATTGGTTCTATAACCGACACAGGACTTAATGGGGCTATTCTACAAATACTCTCTCATGGATTTATTGGTGCTGCACTTTTTTTCTTGTCGGGAACGAGTTGTGATAGAATACGTTTTGTTTATCTAGACGAAATGGGTGGGATATCTCTTCCAATGCCAAAAATATTTACTATGTTTAGTAGTTTCTCGATGGCTTCTCTTGCATTGCCGGGAATGAGTGGTTTTGTTGCCGAATTAGTAGTATTTTTGGGGATAATTACCAGTCCCAAATATCTTTTAATGCCAAAAATTCTAATTACTTTTGTAATGGCAATTGGAATGATATTAACTCCTATTTATTTATTGTCTATGTCACGTCAGATGTTCTATGGATACAAGTTATTCAATGTCCCAAACTCCTTTTTTGTAGATTCTGGACCGCGAGAACTATTTGTTTCGATCTGTATCTTTTTACCCGTAATAGGTATTGGTATTTATCCGGATTGCGTTTTCTCACTATCAGTTGATAAGGTAGAAGGTATTTTATCTAATTATTTTCATAGATAGTTTTCATTAATGAGAAAGTATTATAATTCTGTGGTTTTCATTTACTATTTTTTATTCCCCATACAATGGAAAAAAGTGAATGAAAATTGTAATTAGATACATCTCGAGTTTTGGAGAACTGTGGAAGTGGTTCTCCAAAACTCGCACAAACTTTCATTATATATGGCCCGATATTCTTATCTTATGTATTCCTTTGTATTCTTTTTATGTTTATGTAATTTATTCAATTAGATTGTAATGTGAATGAACCATAACTATGTAGACCTATTCCTAATAGATTGATCCCAAAATAGCATATCCAAATTATAAGAAATCCTATAGAAGCTACAAGTGCTGGATTGGTACCTTGAAAATTTATATTTATTCTAATATGCGAATAAATCGCGAATATGGTCCAAGTAATAAATGCCCAAGTTTCTTTTGGGTCCCAATTCCAATAGGATCCCCATGCCTCATTAGCCCATACTGCTCCCGAAAGTATGCCCATGGTTAAAAAAATGAACCCTAAACTAATGATACGATAAGTCCAATAATCCAAACGCTGAGTCAATTGATATTTGTAATAATTTTGAAATGAAAGAAAAGAGGTGTTTTTAAAAACACTTCTTTTCTTATTCAAATATTCGGTCTCAGCAAAGAAAAATGACTTAATTAATAAATTTTTCCTTTTACAAAAAATATCCATGTTTTTTCGAAATGTAATAACTAAAAGAGCGACTGATAATAATGATCCGCATAAAAGAGTTGCATAGCTCAATAACATCATACTTACGTGCATCATTAACCATTGAGATTTTAGAGCAGGTACTAATATTGCAGATTGTCGCATTTCAGTTGAAAGACATGACGTGACGAAGCCTTGAGTAAAAATAACACTTGGTACGGTTATTACGCTTAAATCATTTTTATAATTCCTAAGATAGGGAATCATATGAATAATGGAGAAACTCCACGAAAGGAAGATTAATGATTCGTATAAATTACTTAACGGGAAATGCCCCGAATAAATCCACCGAGTAATTAATAATCCTGTTATAGAGAAAAAAGTGGATATTATCCCTTTTTCCGACGAATCACATAATCCTGCAATTTTGTGGATTAATAAGGTCATCAAATGAATCGTAATCACGATTGAAATGATCGAAAAAGAGATATGAGTTAATATATGTTCTAAAGTCACAAATATCATAAAAAAGGTCCCATTGCCAAATGGAAATCAGGAATTAAATATATTATAGAATGAATCTATTCTGCCCTTTTATGGGATGCCGCCACTCGGACTCGAACCGAGATGCTCTAGCACTGCTTCCTAAGAGCAGCGTGTCTACCGATTTCACCATGGCGGCTTGGCTTACTTGAAATAATAATAGTCGATTCATGTTGAATCGTCGAATCTCGACGATTCAACATGGATTGATGAATAAATACTCGTGTCTAGTCTAAATTAGACATATATATTTTATTTGAATGCTCAATCAATGATCTATCGTCATAGGGTTCAGTTTTAACAATCAATTTTCACGTCCTATAAAGTTTTTCCGTAACAGTTAGAACTGGATAGTTTTGCTCTCATATGAGATATAGAACTCAGAATGGAATCGTCTTTTTTTTCTCTTTTTTTGATGATTTTTTTCATGGATTCAAAAAAAATGGATTTTAGTAACGAACAAAATCAAATAACTATACCTACCATTTCATATGTATCACAATTTCATCATTAAATCAAGAAATTTTTCTAACAATTTCGATACCTTACTTAGTATTATTAAATATTACTATTCCTTATTGTGTAAATAATTCTACATTTATGATAACATATTTCTCAAATCAATTAGGTTTTGGGGCTAGGCATATAACAAAAGAATTTCAATCTCTATTACAATTGTACTTTTTCTTTTCCAATTTATTCGATTTTTCTATTGAAAAAAGTACAATTGATAGGAAAAAAACAACCATCTCATGAATATTAAATATATATACTCTAATGAAAAGAAAAAATAATACTTAAAACCTCGTAGCATCTGTCTATTGCTAATTCTTTTGTCTATAGTAATAATTCTGTCTATAGACAAAAGAATTGGTATTCCACATACCGCAACAGTTATTATTAACGAATATGCAAGAGTTCAATAGATTAATTAATGTGAATCATTCATCTTAAAAAGTTTAAATTTTTGCGTGTTGTGTGTATTCAAATTATTCCAGGGCTTTATTATTTTTTTGTTGCACAAAAAAACTTTTTGAATGCCTAGTAGAAACTGATTTAGCTAAAGAAAAAGCTTTTATTGCAGCTAAATACCCCCTTTTCTTCCAAATATTTCTACGAATACGTTTTTTTGATATAGAAGTGCGTTTTTTTGGAACCGCCATTAAAAAAAAAAGTTACTAATTTTTATTGTTCTATGTGAAAGACATGTATTGTTCAAAAAAAATAGATTGTTCTTTCTTTTTATCTATACTTATTGCACCAAAAATAGTTTTATTTTCTTTTTTTTTCATTTTCATAAAACATTTCATAACATACAAATATATAATAATAAATCATAGATAAATTCTATATAACTATATAAATATATACATATAACATATCGTATTAACACTGGTTAATACTTGGTTAATACTAAAGTAGTTAAACAAAAGATTCCCTGGATCTTAATAAACAAAAGTTTTACTTATTAGATTTGAAGCCAATTAATAAAATTCGTAACATTTCAAATAAATTAACTAAAATAACTAGGTTTTTCATTTTTTTGAGTCGAGTTATTAATGGCCAATATGATCCATATTCGAATCAAATATCAAATACTGTTTTGATGTCACTTTTTTCTTTACTAAAATTTCGTATATACTAGTAGTATGATTCAAAATTTCATATTTTGTATCTTAATTAAGTATCTATCTTTACTTTAGTTAAAGTTAATAATTGAGCAGTAATATTTTCTTAGTTATTTGATCATATTATTTGCTATTTGCTTTGCCAACCGATTGTAATTTTTTTTATTATTGTTCCCTTGCAATAATTGGTGAATTGAAAACAATTAAATTTTCCATTTTAAAAATATAAAATAAGAGAAAAATTCGAATTTCTTTTTTTATGGAACATACATATCAATATGCGTGTATAATACTCTTTCTTCCACTTCCAGTTACTATGTCAATAGGATTTGGACTTCTATTTGTTCCGACAGCAACAAAAAATATTCGTCGTATGTGGGCTTTTGTTAGTGTTTTACTGCTAAGTATGGTTATGGGGTTTTCGGTCAATCTGGCTATTCAGCAAATAAATGGAAGTTTTATCTATCAATATCTATGTTCTTGGACCATCAATAATGATTTTTCCTTAGAGTTCGGATACTTGATCGATCCACTTACTTCTATTATGTCATTACTAATTTCTACTGTTGGAATCATGGTTCTTATGTATAGTGACAATTATATGTCTCACGATCAGGGATATCTGAGATTTTTTGCTTATATGAGTTTTTTCAATACTTCCATGTTGGGATTAGTTACTAGTTCCAATTTGATACAAATTCATATTTTTTGGGAACTAGTGGGAATGTGTTCCTATTTATTAATAGGTTTTTGGTTCACACGACCTATTGCGGCAAGTGCTTGTCAAAAAGCTTTTGTAATTAATCGTGTAGGTGATTTTGGTTTATTATTAGGAATCTTAGGTTTTTATTGGATAACAGGTAGTTTAGAATTTAGAGATTTGTTCGAAATAGTTAATAACTTGATCCATAATAATGGAGTCAATTTAAAATTTGCTATTTTATGTGCCTGTTTGTTATTTCTTGGCGCAGTTGCTAAATCCGCACAATTTCCCCTTCACGTGTGGTTACCTGATGCTATGGAGGGACCTACTCCCATTTCGGCTCTTATTCATGCTGCTACTATGGTAGCAGCCGGAATTTTTCTTGTAGCACGACTTCGTCCTCTTTTTATAGTCATACCTTACATAATGAATCTCATTTCTTTAATAGGTATAATAACACTATTATTAGGAGCTACTTTGGCTCTTGCTCAAGGAGACATTAAAAGAAGTTTAGCCTATTCGACAGTGTCTCAATTGGGTTATATTATGTTAGCTCCAGGTATAGGTTCTTATCGAGCTGCTTTATTTCATTTGATCACTCATGCCTATTCTAAAGCTTTATTGTTTTTGGGATCGGGATCTATTATTCATTCAATGGAACCTGTTGTTGGATATTCGCCGGATAAAAGTCAGAATATGGTTCTTATGGGTGGTTTAAAAAAATATGTTCCAGTTACAAGAATCACGTTTTTATTAGGTACACTTTCTCTTTGTGGTATTCCACCTCTTGCTTGTTTTTGGTCCAAAGATGAAATTCTTACTGATAGTTGGTTGTATTCACCAATTTTCGCAATAATAGCTTATTTCACAGCAGGATTAACCGCATTTTATATGTTTCGAGTGTATTTACTTACTTTTGATGGTTGTTTACGCGTTCATTTTCAAAATTATAGTAGCACTAAGCGTAGCTTGTTCTGTTCAATGTCTGTATCTGTATGGGGAAGAGAACCACTTAAAATAGACAATCCAAATTTACCTTTCTTAATCTTAAAAAGAAATATTAATAATAAGGTATTCTTTTTTTCATTTTTTTCAAAGGGTACATATAAAAATCAAATTTATAATAATGTAATAAATCGGATGCAATATTTTCGTACGTACTTTCAAAATAAATACACTTACATGTATCCTCATGAATCGGAAAATACTGTGCTATTTCCTCTGCTTGTATTGGTATTATTTACTTTGGTCGTTGGATTAATAGGAATTCCTTTTGATCAAGGAGTAATAGATTTTGATATATTATCGAAATGGTTAACTACATTGACAACCCCTTTCCAAAAGAATTCTATGGATTGGT